TAATATCAGTAGACCTTTTTCAGTCATTCATTGAATGATAAATCACTACAAGTGATGGGGATACACGATTTAAATAACGGAAGATCCAATATTTCAAAATTGTATCTAGAATGACTGGAAAAGTGGAAACAAGGCCAGATATAACTTGATCGTTATGAGAAAATCCAAAATCTTGGTAGATAGAGCCAATCATTAGTTCCCAACCATGGGGTGAATGGAATCCGATACATAAATCGGTTAATAAAAGAATAGAAAATGCTTTTATTGTGTCGCTTAGGTTATATAGGAATTCCTGAACCCAAGAGTTAAGAGTAATAAGTTCTTTATTACCTATAATAGAATAACCACTTAGAATTACGAAACAGATTATATTGGTCGAGAAGGACAAAATTGTATGGATACAATCTTCATTGTGCAGCTGAATCAATTGAATCGTTTCTTTATGGATTCCTATACGAAACTTTTTTAGATGTGTCTCCGGGTATTCCTTTATCATCTCGTCCAACAGTAGAAGCTCCTCTAATTCTAGGAATTTTTCTAGAAGACTCTTTTCTGGAATATCATTCAAAAGAGTTTCGGATTGCTTGGTATTCCACCAATTAGTAACCCAAGATTCCAGACTTTTATTAAATGCTAGAAAGCTCCACCAGGGTAAACAGACTGTAGATACAAAAAATAGAAGGGGAATAAATGCTTTCTTTTTTGCCATTTTTTCTAAAATTTGAATTTAATAAAGTGGCCTCATTCGTCGCCTCTACGCGATCTAATATGAATTTTTTTTTCATTTCACCAAAATGAGTTCTATTCCAAGGTAGCGAACCGTTCTCTGTTTTTTATTTGTGATTCGGTAATTAGTCCTTGATTTGATAATTTTGAAGAATCTTACAAGAATACAGAAATCGACTAAGAGTAAGAGTCCGCTTCGAATGCGAAAATGCGAAAAAAAGTTTCCAGCTATTTCAACTGGTCAAATTCGAAGCAATTCCTTTCTTTAGGTGAATCCCCGAAAACCCGTTTTAGTTAAAGAATTCGGATTTCGAGACAAAAAAATAGTGCAAAAAAAATCCGCTGTCTGCCATAGCACAAAAAGCATTGAGATAATTTTCTAAATGGGATGATCAAAACCAAAAAGGGGGTAGCCAAATTTTGAGTTCTTCATTAAAGAGAAGAGAACGAAAGAGGGTAGAAAACGAAAGATTTTGAAATAAAGAAAATTTACATGAGCTATTTGTCTCTAGCCTATCAATTCAAAATCAAAATATTGAAACGAAAAGCAAAAATTTTCTTTATTTCAAAATGTTTTGGGATGAATCTATCCTTATTTCGATTTGTTGCTAATGAATTGCGGCGAGTGGATTGCCATACGCATAAAATCTCTTTTTTGCAGACAAAAACAACCCGCCTTTTTTGATGTTCCATATAATATACGTTTGTTTTGACTCGAAGGTACGTTCTGACGAAAATTTCGTTAAATTATACGATGGAAAATTTGGGGATTGTAGAGTTTTTCTACCCCCAGTCGAGAATCAGAAAACATTCATTGTTCGATTCATTTCAAAAAACTTCAATCGGTACGCGCAAGAAATAGGCCAATTCAGCAGCTTTTTGTTCCATTTCTCGTGGAGTCAAATTCTCATCAGTACGAGTCAAAGGAACGGCCCCCTGGCCTCTGATTTCTAGATAAAGGACACGACGAGGGTAAATACCCTCTTTAAGTTCTATTCTGATAGACTGAATATCATTTATAAGGAAGCGGAGGGAGATGCGACGATTTTTTCCCGGAAATCCCCAACGAAAAATACACACTATTCCTTCTTTTTTATCGAATAGATCATAACCACTACCTACATTCCACGAAATTGTGCACCACAAATAGCAGCTAATAAAGAGACCTGCGATCCCATAGAAAGACATCACGATCCCCTGTGGAAAAAAAATGATTTGTTGAGAGGGAAATAAAGATATCAAATTCTTACCAAGATAGCTGGAAGTTCCAACTAATAAAAATCCTAATGAACCTAAAAAAAGGATAAAGGCCCAGCAGAAATTACTTGTTTTTCGAGACCCCCTTATAAGTTCTATCCATATACGTTCTGATCGCCAATTCATACTAATCTAGTTGCATTTAATTTGACTTAATTGATAGAATAACCAAAATGAATTTCACTTATACTTTACTTACCGACTTAACGTTATTTTGTTTCTGAAGTAACTCTCATCAACTAGCACTATTCTAATGTGAACCTGTCGGGGTAATTCATAAAAAGCGTTCGATCGAAAAAAAGAATGTCCCACCCCGCCCTAGATATCTACAAGCATTGACTTTCTATTTCAATTCAAAAATGGAACCGACCAGCCCTGATCTATTGATTTGAAAAAAGTTAAAACGAATTTACCCCTATAGCAAGTTTCGCATGTCTTGCACTTGTGTTTGAAAGAAATCATGTATTATACCATATTCCACTTTCCAATAAATGGATAGATAGATATCCGATTTATGATTCAATCAAGTCTAAATCTTGAAAAAATGTGATTTTGCCTCACCATCCAGCCTAAACAATCTTGTTTTTTTGAACATGAAGAAATAAAGAAGCCATTGCAATTGCCGGAAATACTAAGCCTACGAAAGGCACAAAAAAAGAGGGAAAGTTTATATCTGTCATAGAATGGGTACCTCGATTTACTATTTGTACCTGTTTGTTATATTGTTCTAAAATTATCTTAACTTAATTAGAATTCTAATTCTATATAATTATACTAATTATATCTAAGTGAGTATAGTCTATATTAAGTTCAAGAAATGTAGACTAACTAAATGAACTTAATTAGCCTTCTCCACAAAAATATATGTTTTATAATCAATTGTTTGATTCTTCATCTTTTCTTCTTCTTTTGCTCTTGTCTTCTTGTCTTTTAATTCAATATCAATAAAGAAAGAGTTGCTTACAAAGTTCCGAAAGATTCGTTCGAATCTGATCCAAGAGATATTCTTTTGTTAGTCAAAACGGAGAGTCTGCGACAATAACTATATTAAGATGCAAAAGGCTTTTTTTTTAGAATTTTACAGAGGTAAGAAAGGAAGATAAAATTCGTTTTATTTGTCAAATTTTCAATTTACAGAAGTAAGAATGTTGATAGAATAGAGGTTCTCTGATTAATAATCAGGAATGGAATATGAAGTCAAATAAAAAAAAACAATTTATCTGCAACTTTTCATTCTGTATATTATATATAGTTTATAGTTATTATATTATAGTTATAGAAATAGAATTTGGATGGCAACCACGAAAACCCCATATACATTATTCTATTATGATTGATTCTTTATCATATCATTTTTGCTTTGATTAATTACGATAACTAACTACTTTTTTTGTCACAAATAAAAAAATTGACCTTACTGCTCGATCGAATTTTGATTCAAAGGAAAGAAAGCGTGCAACTGAAATAACTCACTTAGAACGCCTTTTAAAGGATTACGTGGTACAATTGGATCAAATAAACCCTTATCGAATAAATATTCAGCTTCTTGTGAACCTTCAGGTACTGTCGTATTCAATGTTTCTTCAATTACTCTTTTACCCGCAAATGCAATGTAGGCGTTGGGTTCGGAAATAATGATATCTCCCAACATACCAAAACTAGCTGTCACCCCTCCAGTAGTAGGGGATGTAAGAATTGATACATAGAATAACTTTTTATTCGATTGATAATCAAATAAAGCCGACGATATTTTAGCCATTTGCATCAAGCTCAAACTTCCTTCTTGCATGCGTGCCCCACCGGAAGCACACACTATAATAAGGGGTAGATTTTGATTAGTAGCATACTCAATCAAACGAGTAATTTTCTCTCCTACTACAGATCCCATACTACCTCCCATAAACTGAAAATCCATAACCCCTATTGCTACAGGAATGCCATTTAGTTGACCTATACCTGTTTGAACAGCTTCGGTTAACCCTGTCTCTTTTTGATAAGAATTAATACGCTCTTTATAGGGTTCCTCCTCCGAATGAAATTCAATGGGATCCGTTGAGACCATGTCTTCATCCATAGGATCCCAAGTACCCGGATCAATCGAGAGTTCGATTCTCTCTGAACTACTCATTTTCAAATGATATCCGCATTCATCACAAATGTTCATTTTTGACTTCAACAATTTCTTATAATTTAATTCATAACAATTTTCACATTGAATCCATAAATTCCTGTATTTTTTAGTGACCTCAAGATTCTTATCCCTACCATTTGTCTTAGTGGTAGTCTGACTTTCATCAAAAATGTAATTATCACTATTACCTAAAACAGAATTATCAATACGCATTTGAGAATGAAGATAACTGTCAATACAACTATTAATGTGATTATTCAAACTAGATTTAGTATCGTACATGTAAAGATCATAATGAGTATCGTCATTTTTCGATCCATTCCCATAACTAGAATTCCAATAATTAGAAACATTTTTTTGGAGTGAACTCCAAAAAGAATGATCATTTTCAATTTCAACAATCTGATTTTCAATATCAAAAAAAATGGAATAAGTTTCCCCCTTACTATCCCTAACTAAAAAAGTATCATCAGAGATGAAATTCCGAATGTCCCTGATACCGAATAAAAGATCAAAGTTGCTGTAACTAGAACCATTACTCCAACTATGAATGTTTTTTTCTGTATAATTTCGACTCGTATTTTCACTGCTACTGGTGTTGTCAATAGGATCAAGACTGCTCATTGATTTACTTAGCCCACACCTATGTTTGAACTCTTCCTTAGACAACATCGAATTAAACCACCACTTTTTCATAGAGCTTTCTTGCCCCCTATTTGTATGAAAAAAAAAAGATGAATAGTCATTCGATGAAAAGTCATTTGAAATTTTCATTTACTAAAAATGAGTGAGAACTAAAAGATTATCCTTTGTAAGAATTCGTGTATCCCTCCACTCTCTCTATATGATAGAACTTTTTTTTTTCAGTTGTAATAGAAAAAACGAA